CCCGTTGTTAATTTTTCCGAAATTTCATAAAACGGACTTTCTAGGGCTCCCCAAGGATCCATCCTCGCATGAATTGTTAAGGATCCAATAAGTCCAACATTAATTCCCTCAGATGTGTCAATTGGACAACTACGACCATAGTGACTAGGATGGATATCTCGTATCCTAAAACTAGCCGTTCGCCCTGTTAGTCCTCCAGGACCTAAATAACTCAATTTTCTCCCATGAACTATTTGTGTCAATGGATTAGTTCGATCTAAAACTTGAGATAAGGGATGTAAACCAAAAAAAGATTCATAAGTGGTTGTTAATGGAGTTGACGTTACCAAATTCTGAGGAGTTGGTATCAATTTATGCCGAATTGCTCCACATATAGTCCCTCTAACCACATTTTCTAACCGAACCAAAGACAATCCGAATTGATCTTGTAAAAGATCCGCTACCGAGCGAATGCGCTTATTTTTCAAATGATTCATATCGTCAAGTGTACCCATCCCAAATTTCAGTCCAATCAACTGATCAGTTGCGGCCAATATATCTCGTGGTACCAAAAAGGTATTGGTCTGGGGTAGATCAAGGTTCAGTCTTCGATTCATATTTCGTCGACCAATCCTTCCTAATTCACATCTTTGTTGAAAGAACTTCTTTTGTAATTCCTTACATAAGAATTCAGAATCCCCGCCTACGCAAGCAAATTGTTGATAAAATTCCAAAATGGCATTCTCTTTTGATCCTGTTTTTGTTCTCTCCTTATGATTCAAAAAAGACAAAAAAATTTCAGGATAATAAACATTATCTAGAATTTCTCTTATATTCAAACCCATAGCTGATGATAGAACTAGAATAGAGATTTTTTGTTTCCTACTCACGCGAGCCCATATCCTTGCTTTTCTATCAATTTCTAATTGTGATCTTCCTCCCCAATCTGATATTATAGTGCCGGTATAGACCGCAATTCCGTTATGGTCCAATTCGGACCGGTAATAAATACCGGGACTTTGCAGTATTTGATTGATCACAATTCTATAGATTCCATTTACTATAGAAGTTCCTAGGGAATTCATTAGCGGAATGTTTCCAATCAAAATAGTTTGTTCTTGCATATCCCTACTGGTTTTCCAAATTAATCCCGCGGATACATATAATTCCGAAGAATATGTGAGTGATTCATACACAGTATTTCTTTCCTTTATCAACGGTTCTACCAATTGATAGCTTTCGCCAAATAATTGAAATTCAATTTCATGATCGGTATCTTCAATTTTTGGAAACTTCAAAAGTTCTTCTGTCAAACCCTGATCAATGAACCTAGAAAATCCCTCCAATTGTATCTGATTAAATCCCGGTATTGTAGACATTGGCTTATTTTCGCCCCCGAGTTGAAATTCCCATAAAAAAAATCCAATTATCATTATACCGTTATACAAAGTGCATTCTTCGTCTAATTAGACCGAAGATCTAGCACTGATGGAATTTCTATTCTGTTTACTGAATCACATGAAATTAGAATCAACTGCATATTGGTAATGAAATTATCAACTACGTATGAGCGAAAGACTAAAGAGAATTTTGGAGTTAAATTGTAAGTTGCAACAGATCCAAATGAAAAGGAATTGCTAAAACAACCCTAGAACCAGAATTATGTTACTTCGACTTATTTTAGTAAGTTATTGAAGTTCATGGGGTTTTTGGATCGAATAGGAAAACAAAGATAAAATGATTAAAATCATATCATTATTATGATATTAACTATTCGAATTTAAGAAAAAGAAAAAGATTGGGGAGATAAAGATAACAAACAAAATCAGATAGAAGCCATTTTATTATGCCCTTAGCTTAGGAATTTCGTTGTTAAAAAAAACGATTCGAAAAGAGAAGAGATATTTGTACTTTACTCATTTTTGAGTAGACTACGATTTGAAGTATAGAATATAAGAAGAGTTGCATTTATTAAACACGTATGCAAATAGCTATATAATATCCACCTTCGCTTTTATTGCTGGTTCTATTCATGACAGCCCAGCTCGTGCTCTATCAAAAGAGAATTTCTATTCACTGAAAAATTGAAGTAAAATGTAAGCCCAGTAATCTAATTTGATCCTAATTCGTTATTGACAACATATCCAAATAATAGACAATTTCTGTTCGGGGATTTACATATACTCATATGCTTTGTTATAATTGCAATTGAGAAGGGTTTTTTGATGGACAAAACCAATACTGATGAGTTCTGTCTCAATTTGTATTTTCTTATGTCATAAGGCAAACCCAATTGTAGATTCCAATACCTGAATTGTTCATGACTTCGAAGTAAGTAATCACTATTAATAGTTAATGGTTCCAATTTGTCGGCCTAAAATACACATTGGATTTTTCACTAGAAAAGTGCTAAATTTTTTTTTAGCATTGTGTATTTTCAGATACAATCAATAGAAAGGAGGATAAAATCGAATAAAAAATAGGGGGTGTTTAGGATTAAGGAAAACGGGAGTAAAAAGGCAAATAAGAATTCAGTAGTCTGGGATCCCTTTGATCTGTTTTGGATCATTTTGGCGGCATGGCCGAGTGGTAAGGCGGGGGACTGCAAATCCTTTTTCCCCAGTTCAAATCCGGGTGTCGCCTAATCAACAAAAAACTAAAAATATCTTCTTCTGATATAACTCGCAAAATTCTTTCCTGGTAGAAGAAAAGTAAACAAACTGGGGATACTTTCTTTGATTTTAAGCATAGCATGTGGTTGGAGGGTTTTCTAAAAAAAGTGAATCTTCGTTCGCATCTCGGATTCAAGGAAAGATTCTAATCTACTGGTATAGGTATAGGGGCTATCAAGACTTCCCAATTTAGTTCTATTTTTATTGCTATCTATTTTTATTGCTAAGGGAGTGTCTATCTATCTTGAATCAGATTCTAGAGCCTGATATTGAATTCAATTAATATAATCGTTTTGTTTTGTAAAGGCGCGGAAGTTATATACGACAGACTTGCGAGAATCCCTGAGTACTCGGGTATCGAAACCCTATTCCATTGGATGCATAATTTCATTTTATAGAAAAAAGCCAAAAGGAATTCTTTCCTTTTCGGCAAGAACTCCTTAGCTTAGTTAGGATCGGGGGGCGGATTAGATCAAATGGAGAAATAGAGGTCTTAAATAGATAGTGCTTTCTCTTTGTTAGGAATTTATCCCCTTCTGTTTTTATTTACGTGGGGCAACAAAATAAAATAAAGAATAAGCCCTATTATTCTTATTCCCACATGTTCCCATTCCCTTGGAATGTTAATACATAAATTTTGCTTGTGGTTAATCTTTACCGATTCAAAATCATAGTCGTTTATTCTATTGGTTTCGCAATAGTGTTCGGTCCGAATCGAATCTCCTTTGACGCTTCACCATTGATTCCACTATTATTAGTGAGTAATAATGGAATAATTCTTTCGTATTTATAGAGCTAGGGGACCGAATTCACATGGATATAGTAAGTCTGGCTTGGGCGGCTTTAATGGTAGTCTTTACATTTTCTCTTTCACTCGTAGTGTGGGGAAGAAGTGGTCTCTAGAAATGCTACTAATTGAGTTGAAGAATCAAACCATATCAAATAAATGGTTTATAGATCGACGCGACGTATTTTTCACTATTTGTTCCAACTAATCGTACTCTGATGTGTTAATCCATGATCTGACTCATACTCTTTCAATCAAAGAGATAGGTGAATCAATCTTACTATTTTTCTATTTTTAGAGATGAATACTGACCCTTTTTTTTTTATTTCTTTCCCCCTTGACTATTCAAAGAAGTAGTTTTGGGAAGTGTATACGCACTTTGTAATATAGAACTAGTGGTTATCTAACGAAAGATTAGGAAAGAATAAGACCCCGGGGCGAGTCGCATATTGGGAATTTCCCGCTTGCTTTCTAATTTTGGAAAGGAAATTGGCCTTTATTGACTATTGACTTATTTCATAGCATAGTTTGGACGTTCGAAATCGTTGAGTTTTTCTCTCCATTCTTTTTATTAGTATTAGTAAAAGGGAAGGAATTAGAATGGTCAGATAAGAATTATTTCGAATCGGACCAAATAGATGCATCAAATTGGGTGATCTGTTGATTATATAGAATCTAGGGAATTAATATACACATATATTATATGAAGAGAATCTTGGAATCTTCAGAATTAATATTTATTCTAGATTACAACTTTATAGACTAAATACACTAAATTGCTAGACTACCAGATAGATAGTATTGTAGAACTAGATAAATCTTTCTTTCTACCATACTATCTATCGCTTAGAATACCGCCGAGTCTAGTTTGCCCAGTTGATTTAAGTTAAGACGTGAAATTAATTGGAATCCTGTTTATTTAACTTCGTCAATTTTTGATAAGAACTTAGCAGGAAAGTTTCATTCAAATTGATTTGAAAATGAAATGGAATCAATCATTTTGACTGACTGTTTTTACGTAAATGATAAGTAGAAAAGCGGTAGGAACGAGAATGAATAGTGCAGTAGCAATAAATGCAAGAATATTGACTTCCATAATTTCATCGGTTTTTTACTTCGCAATAACTCGGGATTTAATCCCCTAGAGATTGAAATGAGAAATTTTTTGTTTGAAAATTTAATTAATTACTATTAATTAATAGTAATTAATTCTTTATAGCTATCGATAGTCTTGAATATGAATAGGATAAATATCAGGAATAACAATATCTGAGTTATCAAATCAATTCGTCGTCGCGACTTTAATAGTATAACATAGGAAGTTCTTTTATCCATATACCAAAAAAAAAATGGTGATTCCGGACACCAAGATTGATTTATTTATTATTGACATTTTATTCTTAAATACGTTTCCTTGCTTTGCTTTTTTCTCCAACCTCTAGTGACTATTTTTGAGGTTTGGTAATTAGGGTTTGAGCTTTAGCCCTTAAATAAAACAAAAGAAAAAAATAGCAAAGAAAAAAGCAATACCGACCCTTTTTAGTTTTTCCTTTGGTATTAAA